AATCAATTCATAACCTTTCGAGCACACCCAATATATATTAGAACCCCTTTTACTTGCAGGAGTACATCTTGGATCTGTCAATTATGTTATGGCCGGAGTCCTACTCATGGTGACCTGGTCGAGTTGGGAGAAGCCGTAGGTATTATTGCGGGTCAATCAATTGGGGAACCGGGGACTCAACTAACATTAAGAACTTTTCATACCGGCGGAGTATTCACAGGTGGTACTGCCGAACATGTACGAGCTCCCTCTAATGGAAAAATAAAATTTGATGAGGATTTGGTTCATCCCACACGTACCCGTCATGGGCATCCTGCTTTTCTATGTTTTATAGACTTGTATGTAACTATTGAAAGTCGAGATATTCTACATAATGTGAATATTCCAACAAAAAGTTTGATTTTAGTTCAAAATGATCAATATGTAGAATCAGAACAAGTGATTGCCGAGATTCGTGCCGGAACGTCCACTTTTCATTTTAAAGAGAGGGTTCAAAAACATATTTATTCTGAGTCAGAAGGAGAAATGCACTGGAGTACTGACGGCTATCATGCGCCTGAATATCCATATAGTAATGTTCATCTATTACCAAAAACAAGTCATTTATGGATATTAGCAGGAGGTCTATGCAGATCCAATATAGTGTCTTTTTCACTCCACAAGGATCAAGATCAAATGAATGCTAATTCTTTTTCTCTCGAAGAAAGATATATCTTTGATCTTTCACTGACTAATGATCAAGTAAGACATAAATTGTTGGATACTTTTGGTAAAAAAGATAGGGAAATTCTTGACTATTCAAAACCTTATCGAATCATATCCAAGGGTTATTGGAATCTCATAGAGCCTTCTACTTCTATTCGTAAAGAGAATTCCTTGGCGAAAAAGCGAAGAAATAGATTCTTGATTCCCTTACAATATGATCAAGAACAAGAAAATAAACTAATACCCTGTTTTGGTATTTCGATTAAAATACCTATAAATGGTATTTTACGTAGAAATAGTATTCTTGCTTATTTTGATGATCCGCAATACAGAAGAAGCAGTTCGGGAATTACTAAATATGGGATTGTCGAAGTAGATTCAATCGTAAAAAAAGAAGATTTGATTGAGTATCGAGGAGTAAAAGAAATTAGTCCGAAATACCAAATGCAAATGAAAGTAGATCGATTTTTTTTCATTCCCGAGGAAGTGCATATCTTACCTGGATCTTCGCCCATAATGGTCCGGAACAATAGTATCGTTGGAGTAGATACACGACTTGCTTTAAATATAAATACAAGAAGTCGAGTAGGTGGACTAGTACGAGTAGAGAGAAAAAAAAAAAGTATGGAACTGAAAATCTTTTCTGGAGATATTCATTTTTCTGGAGAGGTGGATAAAATATCTAGGCACAGTGGCGTTTTGATACCACCAGGAATAGAAAAAAAAAATTCTAAAGGATCAAAAAAATTGAAAAATTGGATCTATGTCCAACGGATTACACCTATTAAAAAAAAGTATTTTGTTTTGGTTCGGCCCGTAGTCACATATGAAATAGCTGATGGGATAAATTTAGCAACACTTTTCTCTCAGGATCTCTTGCAGGAAAAGGATAATATACAACTTCGAATTGTCAATTATATACTTTATGGAAATGGCAAGTCAATTCGAGGAATTTCTCACACAAGTATTCAATTAGTTCGGGCTTGTTTAGTATTGACTTGGGACCAAGAAAAAAAGAGTTCTATAGAAGAAGAGGTTCATGCTTCTTTTGTTGAAATAAGGGCAAATGATCTGCTTCGTGATTTCATCCGAATTGAGTTAGTAAAATCCACTATTTCGTATACTGAAAAAAGGTATGATACGGCAGGTTCAGGATTGATTTCCAATAATGAATTAGATCATACCCATATAAATCCTTTTGATTCCAAGGCGAAGATTCAATTATTTCCCCAACATCAGGGAACTCTTGGTACGTTGTTGAATCGAAATAAGGAATGCCAATCTTTCATAATTTTGTCATCATCCAATTGTTTTCGAATTGGCCCCTTCAATACTTCAAGATATAATAATGCGATAAAAGAATCGGATCCCATGACTCCAATTAGGGATTTGTTGGGTCCTTTAGGTACTATTGTGCCTAAAATAGTCAATTTTTGTTCATCTTACTATTTAAGAACTTATAATCAAGTCTTTTTAAAGAAATATTTTTTACTTGAAAAATTTCAACAGACTTTCCAAGTGCTTCAAGTACTTCCATTTCAATACTTTTTCCTAGATGAAAATAGTAGGATTTATAATCCCGATCCATGCAGTAACATCATTTGGAATTCATTCCATTTGAATTGGTGTTTTTTCCATCACGATTCTTGTGAAGAGGCATGGACAATAATTAGCCTTGGACAATTCTTTTGTGAAAATGTATGTCTATTTAAATATGGATCACGCATAAAAAAATCTGGTCAAATTTTCATTGTTCATGTTGACTCTTTAGTTATAAGATCAGCTAAGCCCTATTTGATAACTCCAGGAGCAACTGTCCATGGCCATTATGGGGAAACCTTTTATGAAGGAGATACATTAATTACATTTATCTATGAAAAATCGAGATCTGGTGACATAACGCAAGGTCTTCCAAAAGTGGAACAAATCTTAGAAGTTCGTTCAATTGATTCAATATCGATGAACCTCGAAAGAAGAGTTGAAGGTTGGGACGAACGTATCCGAAGGATTCTTGGGGTCCCCTGGGGATTCTTGATTGGAGCTGAACTCACCATAGCCCAAAGTCGTATCTCTTTGGTTAATAAGATCCAAAAGGTTTATCGATCCCAGGGGGTACAGATCCATAATAGACATATAGAGATTATTGTACGTCAAGTAACATCAAGAGTTTTGGTTTCAGAAGATGGAATGTCTAATGTTTTTTTACCTGGGGAATTTATTGGATTGTTGCGAGCAGAGCGAGCAGGGCGTGTTTTGGACGAAGCGATCTGTTATCGGGCAATCTTATTGGGAATAACGAAGTCATCTCTGAATACTCAAAGTTTCATATCCGAAGCGAGTTTTCAAGAAACTGCTCGAGTTTTAGCAAAAGCTGCTCTACGAGGTCGTATTGATTGGTTGAAAGGCCTGAAAGAGAACGTTGTTCTGGGGGGGATTATACCGGTTGGTACCGGATTCAAAAAATTAGTACATCGTTCAAAGCAAGACAAAAACATTCATTTTACAATCAAAAGGAAGAATCTATTCGAGTTGGAAATGAGAGATATTTTGTTACACCATAGAGATTTCTTTTTTTCTTGTGCCCCAAACACTTTCCATGAGACATCAGACCAATCATTTACGTAATGTAATTTACTAATTCCTAACAAGAGATTCATTCTCTTTACTTTAACTCTCTGGTCCGATTATGGATTTCGTAATCAATGAAATAAAAAATAAAGAATGAAATGGTTTGGGTCGTAGATAAATGGTCAATCCTGGTAGAAGGTTCCGTCGGAACAATTATTTATTTCACAGGGTACTAAATCTCTTTGAAAAAAAAAGAAAAATAGAAAGTGTGGGAAAATGGGAAGACGATATTGGAACATCAATTTGGAAGAAATGATGGAAGCAGGAGTTCATTTTGGTCATGGTACTAATAAATGGAATCCTAGAATGGCTCCTTACATCTCTGCAAAGCGTAAAGGTATTCATATTATAAATCTTACTATAACTGCTCGTTTTTTATCAGAAGCCTGCGATTTAGTTTTTGATGCAGCAAGTAGGGGAAAAAATTTCTTAATCGTTGGCACCAAAAAGAAAGCAGCGGATTTAGTAGCATCAGCAGCAATAAGGGCTCGATGTCATTATGTTAATAAAAAATGGCTTGGTGGTATGTTAACGAATTGGTCTACTACAGAAACAAGACTTCAGAAGTTCAGGGACTTAAGAGCAGAACAAAAGATGGGGAAACTTAATCGTCTCCCCAAAGGAGATGCAGCAATGTTGAAGAGAAAGTTATCTACTTTGCAAGCATATCTGGGTGGGATCAAATATATGACGGGATTGCCCGATATTGTAATTATCGTTGATCAGCAAGAAGAATATACGGTTCTTCGAGAATGTGTCATTTTGGGTATTCCGACGATTTGTTTAATCGATACAAATTGTGACCCAGATCTTGCAGATATTTCTATTCCGGCCAACGATGATGCTATAGCTTCAATTCGATTGATTCTTACCAAATTAGTATCTGCAATTTGTGAGGGCCATTCTAGTTATATAAAAAATGGTTGATTATCTTATCATTAATCTTATCATTAAGAAGAAGAAAGAAGAAGATTAGTTTGTTTTTGGTAAACTCTCTTTTATTTTTACTATTTTGGTTTACATCTTTTGGAGTTTGAACTATGTTTTGAACATTGAATAATATTTAAAATAGAAAATGATTGGTATTTTTTTTTGTGATTTCTCGGTATTCGAAATATACGATTCATAACTTAAATTCATGAATGAACGTAGATGAATTGAGAAAGAGATGGTTGAATCAAAATAATTACTTTTTTGAAGTTCAATTTCTGTTAGAGGACAATATGAATGTTATACCATGTTCCATTAAAACACTCAAAGGGTTATACGATATATCAGGTTTAGAAGTAGGTCAACATTTATATTGGCAAATAGGAGGTTTACAAATTCATGCCCAAGTACTTATCACTTCTTGGGTTGTAATTGCTATCTTATTAGGTTCAGTCATCCTAGCTGTTCGGAATCCACAAACCATTCCGACCGACGGTCAGAATTTCTTCGAATATGTCCTTGAATTTATTCAAGACTTGAGCAAAACTCAGATTGGAGAAGAGTATGGTCCTTGGGTTCCTTTTATAGGAACGATGTTTCTATTTATTTTTGTTTCTAACTGGTCAGGTGCTCTTTTACCTTGGAAATTAATAAAGTTACCTCATGGGGAGTTAGCTGCGCCCACGAATGATATAAATACTACTGTTGCTTTAGCTTTACCCACGTCAGTGGCATATTTCTATGCGGGTTTTAGCAAAAAAGGATTGGGATATTTTGGTAAATACATTCAACCAACTCCAATACTTTTACCAATTAATATTCTAGAAGATTTCACAAAACCTTTATCTCTTAGTTTTCGACTTTTCGGGAATATATTGGCTGATGAATTAGTGGTTGTTGTTCTTGTTTCTTTAGTGCCTTCAGTAGTTCCTATACCTGTCATGTTTCTTGGATTATTTACAAGTGGTATTCAAGCTCTTATTTTTGCAACTTTGGCTGCGGCTTATATAGGTGAATCCATGGAGGGTCATCATTGACTAACTTTATAGTCTTTTTTGAAGCTTATTACAATTCAAGCAATGCGGGGGTTCAATATAATCCACTGGTTGGATAAGAAAATGCAAATAGCTACATGTATGTATATATGAAGAAAGATAGATGATATTGCAGAATTTGGAAGAGAAAGAAGGGTTGGGGATCCTACTACATATATGTAATGCCTATGAGTATAAATCCTTGTGTATGTTTCGAAGAATGGTTCCAGAATACGATTTAATAGAATAAAAAGTGCAGGTGATTTACGTTAGGGAAGAATAAAAGTATATGTTATTTACTAGTTAAATAGTAATTATCCCTATCTCTTTTTTTCTAGCCCATTGCATTTAGATGGATTCCCATATCAGCCCTTTTTCTATTTTGTCTGTGATTGTGAATTTAATGAAAGAGAAAGAATAGACTCTTTTATAAACAAGGAAACGCAATGACTAAAACCGTATACATATCTATTTAAATAAGGTAGAAAGTAAAAATGGTATATCGAAGTAGTTCTGACAATTCAGTAATATTATGAATTCCATTTGGAGTTTTTAGCTACTTCGACCCGATAGATTTTAGTGATAAAGATCAAAAAATAAAAAATAAGTGTAGTAAAGTAAATAGTAAAATAAAAGTAGAAGTAGAAAAAGAAGTAGATTAAGTAATAATTCAGTGGTTGGTTGTATCATTAACCATTTCTTTTTTTGGTGCGAGGAACTTACCATGAATCCACTTATTTCTGCTGCTTCCGTTATTGCTGCTGGATTGGCTGTAGGGCTTGCTTCTATCGGACCTGGGGTTGGTCAAGGTACTGCTGCGGGCCAAGCTGTAGAAGGTATTGCGAGACAACCAGAAGCAGAGGGTAAAATACGAGGTACTTTATTGCTTAGTCTGGCTTTTATGGAAGCTTTAACAATTTATGGACTAGTCGTGGCATTAGCTCTTTTATTTGCAAATCCTTTTGTTTAATGTTTCATTTCATCGTAGAATAAAAATGGAACCATAACTAATAAATTTGAGAATTCTAAAATTCCATTAATAAGAAAGAATAAGCAGAGTTATACAAAAAGAACTCTGTTCTTTGTTAGTCCTATCTATAAGGGGAGAGCATATGAAAAATATAACCGATTCTTTTGTTTCCGTGGGGCACTGGTCATCCGCTGGGAGTTTCGAGTTTAATACCGATATTTTAGCAACAAATCCAATAAATCTAAGCGTAGTGCTGGGTGTATTGATTTTTTTTGGAAAGGGAGTGTGTGCGAGTTGTTTATTTCAAGAATAGGTTGGATTTCACCGGCTGCACTTTCTTTCTATTTATGTATTCTTTTTTATAGCAGAACTAGGAACAAAGCGTGCACAATCTCGACGAATTACTTCTGAATTGGATTTCATTCAGAAATCATATGTAAGAACCATAGCATTTCGTGACTAATTGGTAAATGAACTTTGATTCTCTTCTCTATCAACCAATAATGTTGAGGTCTTTTACATGGTTAAAGATAAATTGTTTGAAGTCCAGGCACAGCATAGCATGGTACTCTTTCTACCGCTACGTGAGTACCAAAAAGGGTGAAAAATGATAAAAAGAAAAAAGGAATAATTGGGAATTTATTCGATGTATAACACTCATATGGATAAAATTATTTGAACCATTAACTGGAAAGATGGGTATCTTCCCCCCTTTTTTATCCACTGCCGAATCGACGACCTATGTATTGTATTTGTATAAAAAAGAGAATTTTTTGGATGAAAAAAATCGAAATCTCATTCTCATAATAATGAGAATGAAGTATTCAATTTTCTTTCTATTCTAATTCTAATAGAATTATTTTTTCTTTAAAATCTTTTTTTTTTAATAAGTTGTAAATAAAGAACAAATAAAGAAACAACTTTGCTGACAATTTTTTATTTTTTGTCTGGTCTGAAGAGTCCTCCTAAGATTCTGATGTTATCGATATCTTTGAATACGAACAGAAAATAGAGGATAGGCTCATTCCATTCAAAGATATGGGAATGCCCATCAATCAAAGAAAAGATAAAAGAAACAATTGAGCGTGAGAGCCAAATGAATCGAAAGATTCATGTTTGGTTCGGGAAGAGATATGATAGTTGTGAAATGAATGGAAAGATAATCTACTTTCATTAAATGATTTATTAGATAAGCGAAAACAAAGGATCTTGAGTACTATTCGAAATTCAGAA